CAGATTCCTAAATTTTGCCCCATATCATGGGATAAGTAAGCAGTTTTTTTTAGTTGTATCGACCCAGTCGCTCACTAATGGATCTTTACGGTGCTTTCTCTATCAATTTGGGAACTTTATCCATAGAGTAGTAGTATAGGCCATACTTTCTTCCTATTTTGATTCTCGTGAAGTGTCCTTCCTTCCTACAGCTGATAGGGCAAAATCGTTGTTTTGACGATCCCTATGTAGAAAGCCCTTTTTCTAGTATTTACTAGAAAATTTGATCCTTTCTTTTTTTTTCTTCTTTCTATAGTGGAGATAGTCGCACGTAATGACAGATCACGGCCATATTATTAAAAGCTTGCGGTAAGAAGGGGTTTCGTTCTAGTGCCCGGAAATAATATTCCAAAGCCTTTGTATGCTCTCCATTGCTTGTGTGTATAAGGCCTATATTATAGAGTATATAACTTCGATCATAGGGATCAATTTCTAGTCGCGTAGCTTCATAATAATTCTGCAAAGCTTCCGCATAATTTCCTTCGGATTGAGCCAACATCCGTTACGGTCGTTCATTCTATTCAAAAAATCTCCGTTCCAAAACCGTACATGAGGTTTTCATCTCATACGGCTCCTCCCTTCTGTACATAGTACTAAGCGAAATAATCTATAGAATAAAAATAGAATTAGTCCCATCTTATTATGAACCGAAAGGGGCTGGTATTTTTCCAAGAAATCTCTAGCCAACCTTCCCGCAAGAGGTTTTTCTTAACACCAATGAATTCTATTAATGCTAGAGGAAAACGATAGCTCCAAGAATTTCTTTGTTCTCAACGCCTCCTATTTAGAGGAATTAGCCACTTCAACGATCTTTGATGGTTATAGGGGTATCCAAAGTACAAACCTGATGGTTGTTTGTTATCCCAACCATTCTTCCCAGCCCTGATACCGATCAGGAAAGGGCTAATTTCTAACAAAGTTTTTCTCTTGTTGATTCCTATTTCTAGGTGTAGTGCTTTTCTCCCCTATGCTGCCTATTGGTATGGTACTAGTAGAGTAGGATTGGCCTGTAATACAGAACCTATCCTGTAGGTGTAACCTTTCGCTCAATACTCAAATCTACAATTGAAGCATCTGAGGCCGCATCAATCGAGGATACACGACAGAAGGAATTGTTAGTTCACCTCACCTTCCCCAAGCGTGGGTTTCCTTTACTAATTTTGTTCTCTCTATGCGAACCCCCTCTCTTTCTCGTAAGACTGAGGTGTAGGTAGGGCTAAAAAAAAAAAAAAAAAAAAAAAAAGAGTCAAATCGCACCATCTCTATAATAAGTAAATGCCCTTTTTTCCCCTGAGGTTGTCGGAATTATTCGCAATAAAATATTGGCTACAATTGAAGAGGTCTTATCAATGAAATTTCCATTTATACGGGATCTAGGCATAATTCCCAACCCATTCTATATAGAATTGTTTTCATTTCTTCACAAAATAACATAAAAACAAACACATTCGATTCTTATAAATCGATCGATCCATATGCTCTAAATGGATAAGAGAGGTATGGATTTTCCGCTCAGCTCAAATTGTCTCCTTTTCCTTCTGTTTGGACAAGAAGAGATATGAAATATTTGACTAAGATTGGATTTCATTCCACTTTTCTATTTCTCAACAATAACTTCTCTCATCAGCTATTTCGCGTTTTCAAAGTCATTAATTGTCTCATACCCTTTTTTAGATTTCGATTGTATGGCGTAGCGTACCTTATGCAAACAGAATTCTAGGGTTCCTCTATTTTATTATGGAATAAGAAGAATTCTTCCATTCTCTTTTTCTTTGGTTTGGGGAAAACCCAAACTAAAACTTTTCGAGGGAGCGGAATTCCTAGTAAAAAAATCCTGGATCCTTCCACTTAGATGAAAAGGAATTTTTCCAATAGAACCATGGAACCCCCGAGCCGTTGTGGTTGTACCTGTACTGCAGGAATAGGAAAACTCGCTATTCACTTAGTTTATTTTCCATAATAAGATTATGTAGGAGAGATGGCCGAGCGGTTCAAGGCGTAGCATTGGAACTGCTATGTAGACTTTTGTTTACCGAGGGTTCGAATCCCTCTCTTTCCGTTTCTCTTAATTGATCAACGTTAACGATCACAATGTATCAAATCAAATAACAATTTATTCCAGCAATAATACCTTTATTTAATAGAAATTTTTTATAGTAAATTACTGTGGTATGTAAAATACACATAGAGGAAAGAACAAAAAATAAAAAAGGATCCTAGGGTTAATCCATTTATGCTAGTTGAATGGGAAAATACGAATTAAGGGCCTTAGGTCGATTTAGTTCGGGGAAAGGGGAAGGGGAAGAAAATTCTATGAACTTTTCCTTTTTTCGTTAAGTTCAAGTCTGACGAGAGTAATATTCTACAACTAACAACTCATTTATTTTGAGACCGACCCACTTCCTATCTAGGATTTTTTTAACTAGTCCTTTATATTGCAATGTGTCAATCGTCAAATGCTTTGGCAATTTCCCCGGGTCGGATGAAGCAATAGAATTTTGAATCAGACGTTTTGATCTTTGGTTATCCTTCGTAGTAATAATATCTCGGGGTTTGCAACGAAAACTTGGTATATCGACTATACGACCATTAACTAAAATATGTCTATGGTTAACTAATTGCCGGGCCCCAGGAATGGTTGAAGCCATACCCAATCGAAAAAGGATATTATCCAAACGCATTTCAAGTAATTGTAGTAAAACCTGACCTGTTGACCTTTTTGCTTTTCCAGCGATATGTACATATCTAAGTAATTGTCGTTCTGTCAGACCATAATGAAAACGCAATTTCTGTTTTTCTTGAAGACGAATACGATATTGCTCTTTTTTCCCAGAATGGAATTTCTTTTTCAGATTACTTCCGGATTTAGGTGTTTTTCTAGTGAGTCCTGGTAAAGCTCCCAGACGGCGTATTTTTTTTAAACGAGGTCCTCGATAACGGGACATGAAGACTCCTTGTTTATTTTATTGAAATTTCATTTTACACAATTAATTTCATTGTATTTACATTACAGAATACATCAAAATTAAAACTGAATTAAACTAAAGGATAAACAGAGTAAAATCTACTAAAGTACCACAAAAAATGGAATTTCATCAACATCTGGATTTTTTGTATATATATTATTTATTTTATTGTTTTGTATCTAGCAAAATTGTAAGGTAGAACCACATAATAGATCCTGGATTCTCCATTTAATTCGGAGAAAAAGAGAAAAAGAGAGATTCTTGTTCATGGAACATCGATATAGAAAAAAGCCGACTATCGGATTTGAACCGATGACCCTCGCATTACAAATGCGATGCTCTAACCTCTGAGCTAAGTGGGCTTACATAACAGAAATAGTGTAACAAATAGAAATATGTATAGTATAGGAAATCCGTAAAATGTCAGATCTTAATTATTAATCTTAGCTATTAACTAGTTCGAAATTGGAAGTTCTACTTAGAAAAAAATACTAGAACTTCATAAAGATAAAGTTAACTTGATATGCTTAACTGGAGGATATCCTTAAATAGGATTATAGAAATTTTTGAACTTTCTTTTTATTTCTCTAATTCGCAAATTGATTTTTCTAATAGAATAGAATCTATTCCAATTTCTATATTGAATTTGATTTCAGATATTTTCAATTTGATATGGCTCGGATGAGTAATCTAATACATAGAAAAGAATAATATATATGATGAAAGATATAATAAAGAGAAAATGCGAATTTCTTGGCATTTTCATTCGATCATTATAGACATTTTTTGAGATATTTTGTTTTTTTTGTTATTTCTTAATAATTTAATGATTAATATTTCACTAAGGAGAACATAGAATCATAGCAAATGAAATTGCTAATTCTGATTAGAAAAAAAAAAAGAATGAATATCAAGCGTTATAGTATGATTTTGAATACTCTAAAAAAGAAAGGCGGGGGGGGGGTGGGGGAGAGAAAAACTTTGGGATATATTGATTCGGATTGAATTGCAAATACATCAACGATAGAATCAATTCAATTCTGAATTGCAATAAGCAGGGTCTGTCAACTAGAGACGAACTGCTAGACTACGTCGAGTAATTAATTCAACGATTCCAAAAAAAACTAAGAGATGGATGAAATTACACAAGGAATCCAGGTCTCAATCAAAGAAAAGGAAAATGGGGATATGGCGAAATCGGTAGACGCTACGGACTTGATTGTATTGAGCCTTGGTATGGAAACCTGCTAAGTGGTAACTTCCAAATTCAGAGAAACCCTGGAATTAAAAAAGGGCAATCCTGAGCCAAATCCGTGTTTTGAGAAAACAAGTGGTTCTCGAACTAGAATCCAAAGGAAAAGGATAGGTGCAGAGACTCAATGGAAGCTGTTCTAACGAATCGAGTTGATTACGTTGTGTTGGTAGTGGAACTCTCTCTAAATTTAGAGAAAGTAAGGGCTTTATACATCTAATACACACGTATAGATACTGACATAGCAAACGATTAATCACGGAACCCATATCATAATATAGGTTCTTTATTCTTTTTTAGAATGAAATTAGGAATGATTATGAAATAGAAAATTCTGAATTTTTTTAGAATTATTGTGAACCCATTCCAATCGAATATTGAGTAATCAAATCCTTCAATTCATAGTTTTCGAGATCTTTTAAAAAGTGGATTAATCGGACGAGGATAAAGAGAGAGTCCCATTCTACATGTCAATACTGACAACAATGAAATTTCTAGTAAAAGGAAAATCCGTCGACTTTATAAGTTGTGAGGGTTCAAGTCCCTCTATCCCCAAACCCTCTTTTATTCACTAACTATAGTATTTATCCTCTTTTTTTCTTTTTATCAATGGGTTTAAGATTCATTAGCTTTCTCATTCTACTCTTTCACAAAGGAGTGCGAAGAGAACTCAATGGATCTTATGCTGCTATTCATTGAATAGATTTCTTTTTTATTATAGTATCGGCAAGGAATCTCGATTA